AAAAAGATATTAAAAAAATGACTTGTATGTTAGGGCTTATTCTAAGCCCTTCCGCGTAGAGAAAGGGAATAGATTTTCCTTTCCGATAAAAAAAGCCTGTAGGAACGGGAGTATTTAATCGAATCGGAAATATCGACCGACAGATTCTTACGGAGTACAAACCAAAGAAGTCTTAAAAACGAAAATCAAAAAAGATCCAGTGTTTGAATTTTATCTCTATCGAATTTGACTATCAGAATAGTAGATATAGTTAAAATTCAATGGGTTAGGTCCACTTACTTTTTTTTTTTTACCATTTTCAAATTGGAATAATGGAAAATAGCAATATCTGGGAATTAAAGAATAAATCATTTTTCATAAAAAAAAAGACTAATCAAAATGTTCTACTTAGAAAGTAGAACTAGAATTAGTTGACTCGAATTTGAATTCATTATTTCATTAGAGTGATAACAATCAAATTAGAGTGATAACAATAAAATAAAAGAATTCATAATTTAATTTTCTAACAATTTTGTAATGAGATTCTACACGATTCCTTAGTTTTTTTGAATTTGAATTAGAAAAAAAAAAATACCTCTATTCTTCCTTCGAATACTACTGCTGGAGTTTTTTGAAATTGAAATGAGGTATAAAGCCCCTTATCGGATTTGAACCGATGACTTACGCCTTACCATGGCGTTACTCTACCACTGAGTTAAAAGGGCTCCGCTTAATTCCTTATTCATTCAGTAATAAGCGAATATGAGTCTAGTACATATATTTCTTACTGTGTATACTTCTTCTATAATTATATAGATAAGATTATTATATAGATAAGATTAGAACATATGCACATAGTTATATATATCTATTTTTTCTTTTATCTACACAGAGACTCATTATTGATTATTGATTAAGGAGCAAAAAATCCGATTTACCTAATCTTAAAAGAATAAATAAAAATGAAAAAATAACTTGTTGATACCTTTTTATTACCTTTTTTTTTCGACTTAGGATTAGGATGATACTTACGAATCTTAACATAACAATGAATAAAAGTGAAAGAAATGGGGTTTTAGCCCGCGCCTTTTCCAGCAAACCTATCATTACCTGAAAGGATCCTATCTTCGCATTATTTAGCCCCGTTTGGAATTATCCATTGGCATGAACAATTTCGAAATAAAAATTTAATAATAATTAATAATAATTAATAATTAATAATAATTAATAATGAACCAAAAAATACGATCGTATGGAATTTTGAAAAAATGGAAAGATCCTTCTGATCGAATCATAGTATTCCAATCTATTGACTCTATTGACAATAAAAAAAAACTATATATAATAGAATATACTATGAACTATGAACATAGTATAACGGCGGTCGGGAAAGTGGGCCCCCATCGTCTAGTGGTCCAGGACATCTCTCTTTCAAGGAGGCAACGGGGATTCGACTTCCCCTGGGGGTAGGGTACTACGAAAGGAAGTTGATCGTGGATTAAAAAAAAAAGACTTCATTTTATTCTTCCTGGGTCGATGCCCGAGTGGTTAATGGGGACGGACTGTAAATTCGTTGGCAATATGTCTACGCTGGTTCAAATCCAGCTCGGCCCAATAATTTTCCATCCACCATGAAATGAGGTAACCCATTTCTTGTTCTCTGGAAATGGCCGATATGCTCGGATACAGAAGAAAATGCAATATGGAACATCTCTAGTGCTCTCTTTTTCCGTACCATATTACATTTACATATTTTTCTACATATTTTTCAAAAGATCGAATCTTGATAATGATCTACATTCATATCAGGATCTGTAAGTATAAAGAAAGAATTAGAGTAAAAAAAAAAAAGAGTTTTTTTTGCAATTTATTTTGCAATTGCAATAAAGAACGGATTACGAGTAATCCTTGTCGATCTCCCTAAATAAAGTGCTTAATTGATAGATAGATCTATATTGATAGATAGATCTATATCTATCGAATAGAGATGTTAGTTCCGCCTTTGTCAGTTATAGCACAACGATTCTAATTATGAATTCATATTCATAAAAGGATTTTTTCTAATTATGAATTCATATTCATAAAAGGATTTTTATGAAATCGTAATAATAATAATAGAGACGCTGTATGCCCTTTTCCCTGGGATTGTAGTTCAATTGGTCAGAGCACCGCCCTGTCAAGGCGGAAGCTGCGGGTTCGAGCCCCGTCAGTCCCGATGGATACAAATAAATAAAAAAAAAAAAAAAGACATCAATTCATTTCGTGTGTGAAAGGGAATAAAAATCATTCCTAACAGGGATCCCTCGTTTTTTTCCTTTCTTCGTCGTAACCTTATATTTTTATTTTATTTTTTTTTTTTGAAAAAAAAAAAAACAGAATTTTTGATTGCATTGTAAACAATATTTTGGAATTGGGGTATGGATAAAAGATCTTCCTATGTTATACTATTCATATTCAATTTTCGATGATGAATCGATTTGATAACTCAGATATTGTTATTCATGATATTGATTCCATTTGATATCATCGAGATGTAATTTATGAATTTACCGACGAAAGATTTATCATCTCTATGGGATTAAATCCCGAGTTATTTATTAGAAATTGAAGAGAAATAAAACATATGGAAGTCAATATTCTCGCATTTATTGCTACTGCACTGTTCATTCTAGTTCCTACGGCTTTCTTACTTATAATTTACGTAAAAACGGTAAGTCAAAGTGACTAATTTTCCTTAAACATGACTTCTGAATTTAATTCATGTGAATGCAATGAATTCAAAAATTCCATTTTTGGTCTTAAGATTGAAATTAAGAAAATCGGAATAGAATCGGCGGATTTTCATAGAAATCTATCACCATCATATGGTAGAAAGAGATCAAATTGATTTCTTTCTACCATATTATCTATGTAATAGTGTAGTGTAAAATTATTACACTAGAATATTACATAGATAATATGGATCAATATACATATTGTATATTGATATTCAGATATAGATCGAATCCTTTATTACGTATTAAGAAAGATACATAGTAATAGTATCCAATTTTTTTCTTTGTTTTTTTATCTATTTTATTTGAGTTGGTTTCAATTCAAATAAAATAGATAAAAAAGCTTATTCTTCCGATTCGAATTTTTTTTTTTGAAATACAAATCCCCGTATCATACAAATCAGAAAATCAAGTAATCTTTTTAGCATTTCCAAGAAGTAATTGATTAAGTAGTTGTTATTAAATAGTTGACAGATGATCCAGCGTTTCTCAGAGAAATTTTTTGATTCTCTTGACACGAACATGTAAATAATTGAATTTTTTTTTTAGATTGAAAGAATATTTTGAATTTCTATATTATGCACAGAATATATTATATACAATTCGAATACAATCGAATTCCGAAATGAAGAGAAGAAAAGATATATTTTTATTCAATTTAATTAATTGCTATTAATTAATTGGTATTAATTAAAGAAAAATACGGAAATTCATTAGTATTTAGTATAAAGTATACTGAATTTGAGAACCCAGCTATAAAACAATTGATACAGTTTGATCCCTTAACTCAAGTTAGAAGTACCTTTCAGTTTAAAGTCCACTTCTTCCCCATACCACGAGAGAAAGGGAAAATGTAAAAACTACCATTAAAGCAGCCCAAGCAAGACTTACTATGTCCATGTAAATTTTGTCTCCTATATCTTAGCATAAATATGAAGGAATTTTTTTCTGTATTTGACTAATTTTTTTCTTGTTTTATTTTCTTTTTTTTGTATTAATCACTATCACTAATAATACTTAAAAAAATAATAATAAGAATTGTGGAATCGTCGGGACAGAGCCAAAGAGGGATTCTAGGCTAACACTTTTCATTTTAATGAAACAATCTAATCAGAACGTCTAAGATTTTCTTATCTGATTTCTAGTAGAATCCGAAAACATTATAGTAAAAAAAATATCTGGAAACTGATTTGGAAGTATTAACATATTGTCGTTTACTAACAGGTAGGAATAAAAAGACCCATGTTTTTATTTTGTTCTACCTCATTTCATTAAGTAAAGTCATTAAGAAAAGGGAAAAAAAAATACATATCATATATCCATATATAGAATCAAGATAGATTACTTTGCATACTCTTATTTCCATTTGGCCTTAACTGTTTTCCGATTCAGTCTCTAACTCTAAAAAAATCAGAACAGTAAGGAAGAAGTTTGGTTTATTAAACTTCTTCTTTGACTAGAGGTTACTGCAAAAAAATGAATTATTCAATTTTTAGATGATATATGTATTATATATATCATACTATACATATATTTCAATTCAATCTAATTTAACTAAAATTGAATAATTGTGGGAACGCTCCTATATCGTATGCAAGTTGTCTATCACCAAAAGGAACAAACTTTCTACCATTTATTCTCTTGTCTATATCAGGCGACACCCGGATTTGAACTGGGGAAAAAGGATTTGCAGTCCCCCGCCTTACCGCTCGGCCATGCCGCCAAAACGATTAATTAAATATATATCTATTATATAAAAAATATATATAATAGATAGAATTAGCAAGAATTAGAATAATAGAATTAGCAAGAATTAGAATGCCCCTTTTTGTATTGAAAAAACAAAACATTCAGCGACAAACGCAAAAAAAAAAATGGAAGGGCAAATTTGAACCGTTAACTATTCATTCTTGAACGATTCTTGAATTTGAATCGGAAAATGGTTTTTTTCTTTATCAGATAAGATAATACAATTTGAATTTGATACATAATTAATATAATTAATATATTATTAATCAATATTGCTCTTTTTTTTGTTCAAAATACAAATAACTTCTCCATTTCAATTATAATGACAACAGTCAGTATATGGAAACCCTAGAACATAACATAAATCTGAATTGTTACACAGATAATATCTAATCTACTATTTTATCCGTATACTATCGCGGAATTCAAAAAAATTCGAAAATACTATCAAAATACTATAACTATATAGAATTCAAAACTATATCTAATTTAAACATTAAAACTATATATTAAAACTATATATTATATAATATATAATTCAAAAAAAAAAAATACTATTATAATAGAAATACTATAACTCTATAATAGAAATACTATAACTCTATATATTTTTGATATATATATTTGATATATATTTTTGTATTTATATATATATTTAGAATCTATTTATATATCTATTTTATATCGATTTTTATCTATTTTTTTGAATATATATTTCTTTTTTTTTAGATTAGTTCTTTATCTCATCGAGCGGCTAAGTTTTTTATTTTTATGGTATCCAATCGAAATCAAATATGTAATATCATAACATAATAAAATGTTAGAAATAGAATCGATTTTTGTTTTGATATTCTTTAAAAAACCGGAAGTTTTAGGTGGATTTTTTCAATTCCTTTCCATTTCGTTCTATTGGTTTTGTTGCATATTCCAATTTGAATCTAAAATTGAAAAAATTAGATCTCTTTTTTTTTTCTTTTCATAACAGATATTTCATAAAAAGAGTTAGGTTAAAAAATTTCATGTGATTCAGTAAAAAGAAGATAAATTCTATTATTGCTACATCTATTCATGTGATTCGATGAAAAATGATAGCAAATCTTGGGATAGTTTCTAAAAAGGGGAAATGGAAAATGATTGGGGGTGAAAATGCGGGAATGTCGACAGTACCGGGGTTGAATCAGATACAATTTGAAGGGTTTTGTAGGTTCATTGATTGGGGCTTAAGAGAAGAACTTTATAAGTTTCAAAAAATTGAAGATCCGGATCAAGAAATTGAATTTCAATTATTTGCGGAAACATACCAATTGGTCGAACCTTTGATAAAAGAAAAAGATGCTGTATATGAATCACTTACATATTCCTCCGAATTATATGTATCCGCAGGATTAATTTGGAAAAGCAGTAAGGATATCCAAGAACAAACTATTTTTATTGGAAACATTCCTCTAATGAACTCTCTGGGAACTTCTATAGTAAATGGAATATACAGAATTGTAATCAATCAAATATTGCAAAGCCCTGGTATATATTACCGGTCAGAATTGGACCATAACGGAATTTTGGTCTATACTGGTACCATAATATCAGATTGGGGGGGGAGATTAGAATTAGAGATTGATAGAAAAGCAAGGATATGGGCTCGTGTGAGTAGGAAACAGAAGATATCTATTCTAGTTTTATCAGCAGCTATGGGTTCGAATTTAAGCGAAATTCTAGAGAATGTTTGCTATCCTGAATTTTTCTTGTCTTTCCTGAATGATAAGGAGAAAAAAAAAATTGGGTCAAGAGAGAATGCCATTTTGGAGTTTTATCAACAATTTGCTTGTGTAGGCGGAGATCCAGTATTTTCTGAATCTTTGTGCAAGGAATTACAAAAAAAATTTTTTCAACAAAGGTGTGAATTAGGAAGGATTGGTCGACGAAATATGAACCGAAGGCTGAATCTTGATATACCCCAAAACAATACATTTTTGTTACCGCGAGATATATTGGCAGCTGCGGATCATTTGATTGGAATGAAATTTGGAATGGGGACACTTGACGATATTAATCATTTGAAAAATAAACGTATTCGTTCCGTAGCAGATCTCTTACAAGATCAATTTGTATTGGCTCTGGGTCGTTTAGAAAATATGGTTCGAGGAACTATATGTGGAGCAATTAGACTTAAATTGATACCGACTCCTCAGAATTTGGTGACTTCAACTCCACTAACAACCACTTATGAATCTTTTTTTGGATTACATCCATTATCTCAAGTTCTGGATCAAACCAATCCATTGACCAAAATAGTTCATGGGAGAAAATTGAGTTATTTGGGTCCCGGGGGATTGACGGGGCGAACTGCTAATTTTCGGATACGAGATATCCATCCTAGTCATTATGGACGCATTTGTCCAATTGACACGTCTGAAGGAATCAATGTTGGACTTATCGGATCCCTAGCAATTCATGCGAGGATTGGTCATTGGGGGTCTATAGAGAGTCCGTTTTATGAGATTTCTAAGAGATCAAAAAGAATACGAATGCTTTTTTTATCACCAAGTAGAGATGAATACTATATGGTAGCTACTGGAAATTCTTTGGCACTGAATCGAGGTATTCGGGAGGAGCAGATTGTTCCAGCGCGATACCGTCAAGAATTTCTGACTATTGCCTGGGAACAGGTTCATCTTCGAAGTATTTTCCCTTTTCAATATTTTTCTATTGGAGCTTCCCTCATTCCTTTTATCGAGCATAATGATGCGAATCGAGCTTTAATGAGTTCTAATATGCAACGTCAAGCAGTTCCGCTTTATCGGTCCGAAAAGTGCGTTGTGGGAACTGGATTGGAACGTCAAGTGGCCTTAGATTCAGGAGCTTCCGCTATAGCCGAACACGAGGGAAAGATAATTTATACCGATACTGACAAGATCATTCTATTGGGGAATGGAGATACTTTAAGTATCTCATTGGTTATGTATCAACGTTCCAACAAAAATACTTGCATGCATCAAAAACTCAAGGTTCGGCAAGGTCAATGCATTAAAAGGGGGCAAATTTTAGCGGATGGTGCTGCTACAATTTGCGGCGAACTCGCTTTGGGAAAAAACATATTAGTAGTTTATATGCCATGGGAAGGTTACAATTCTGAGGATGCAGTACTGATTAGTGAGCGTCTGGTCTATGAAGATATTTATACCTCTTTTCACATACGGAAATACGAAATTCAGACTCATGCGACAAGCCATGGTCCTGAAAGAATCACGAAGGAAATTCCACACTTAGAAGCGTATTTACTCCGAAATTTAGATAAAAATGGAATTGTAATCCCGGGATCTTGGGTAGAAACGGGCGATATTTTAGTGGGTAAATTAACGCCTCAAATGGTGCAAGAATCCTCGTATGCTCCCGAAGATAGATTATTACGAGCTATACTTGGAATTCCAGTATCCTCCTCAAAGGAAACTTGTCTAAAACTACCTATAGGCGGTAGGGGTCGGGTTATTGATGTGAGATGGATCCAAAAAAGGGGGAGTTCTAATTCGAATCCAGAAACTATTCGTATATATATATTACAGAAACGTGAAATCAAAGTAGGTGATAAAGTGGCCGGTAGACATGGAAATAAGGGTATCATTTCAAAAATTTTGTCTAGACAGGATATGCCTTATTTGCAAGATGGAAGACCCGTTGATATGGTCTTCAATCCATTAGGGGTGCCGTCACGAATGAATGTTGGACAGATATTTGAATGCTCACTCGGATTAGCGGGGGATATGCTAGATAGACATTATCGAATAGCACCCTTTGATGAGAGGTATGAGCAAGAGGCTTCGAGAAAACTAGTATTTTCTGAATTATATCAAGCCAGTAAACAAACATCGAATCCGTGGATATTTGAACCCGAGTATCCGGGCAAAAGCAGAATATTTGATGGAAGAACAGGGAATCCTTTTGAACAACCTGTTATAATCGGAAAGCCTTATATATTGAAATTAATTCACCAAGTTGATGATAAAATCCATGGGCGTTCTAGCGGACATTATGCACTTGTTACACAACAACCTCTTAGAGGAAGGGCCAAACAAGGAGGACAACGCGTAGGTGAGATGGAGGTTTGGGCCCTCGAGGGATTTGGTGTTGCTCATATTTTGCAAGAGATGCTTACTTATAAATCTGATCATATTAAAGCTCGCCAAGCAGTACTCGCGACTACGATCATTGGAGGAACAATACCGAAACCTGCGGACGCTCCCGAATCTTTTCGATTGCTCGTTCGAGAACTACGATCTTTGGCTATGGAATTGAATCATTTCCTTGTATCTGAGAAGAACTTCCGGATTCATAGGAAGGAAGCTTAATTGGACTGAACGGGAATTTTTATTCTATGATTGATCAATATAAACATCAACAACTCCGAATTGGATCAGTTTCTCCTCAACAAATAAGTGCTTGGGCAAAAAAAATACTACCGAATGGAGAGATGGTTGGGGAGGTAACAAAACCCTATACTTTTCATTACAAAACCAATAAGCCTGAAAAAGATGGATTATTTTGTGAAAGAATTTTTGGGCCTGTAAAAAGTGGTATTTGTGCTTGTGGAAATTATCGAGTAATCGGGGAGAAAAAAGACAACCCACAATTTTGCGAACAATGCGGGGTACAATTTGTAGATTCTCGGATACGTAGATATCAAATGGGCTATATAAAACTGGCATGCCCCGTAACCCACGTGTGGTATTTGAAACGTCTTCCTAGTTATATCGCGAATCTTTTAGATAAACCCCTTAAAGAATTAGAAGGTCTAGTTTACTGTGATGTGTGATTTGATCTAAATTTGTATTGTACAGGTTCCGACCGATAAACTGTCATTCCATTCAATTGAATTGGGATGCCCTGGATCTGACATGTCTCTGGGAGTGAGTAACATGAAGCTCAGAATTTTGGATGTATTGAATATTCTCCAATAAGGGAATTGGTCTATGGTCGAGTCAGTAACAAATAAAGAGAAGTTTTTAGCTGTACCTCGTTAAAAAAACATTTTTTGTGGAATAAGCTTTTCCCTTTCTTTTAGAAAGAACATAAATTTTGTTCAAATATCAAATAAAGAAATATATCATGGTTGCAGAAGTCTATCCATCGCATATAGGCTTATAAGGACATAGTAGCATAACCGTCGAGGGGAAGTTTGGGCCTAAAAGACCGATAAGGAATGATATATAACATAGACAAGGAAATCTCTTATGAATTGCGGAATACTCCTTTAATTAAAATAAAAAATTGCAAGGGATTCTTCATTCGAAGGGGGGTAGACTACTCAAGAATTTTATATATATCTTTTCTGTCCTAATTGAGAATCAGAAGAGGAATGCCTCAATGAATTGAAAATGAAAACTTGAGTAAAGAGTAAACTTTTTTTTTTTAGATTATCCATTTTCTATCATTTTCAATTGAAAGCGGAAATCCCTTCTATTTGATTTCTTTGAATTTTTGGCGTAATTACTTGAGCCGGATGAAAGGAAACTTTCACGTCCGATTTTGAAAGGGGGAGATCATTTAGGATCCTATCCAAATTTTTCGTTTGCTAGACCTGTTGTTAAAAAACCCACTTTCTTACGATTAAGAGGTTCGTTTGAATATGAAATCCAATCCTGGAAATATAGCATCCCACTTTTTTTTACTACCCAAGGTTTTGATACATTTCGAAATCGAGAAATTTCTAGTGGAGCAGGTGCTATCCGAGAACAACTAGCCGATCTGGATTTGAGAATTATTATAGATTCCTCATTGGTTGAATGGAAAGAATTAGGCGAAGAGGGATCCACGGACAATGAAAATGAATGGGAGGATCGAAAAGTTGGAAGAAGAAAGAATTTCTTGGTTCGACGCATGGAATTAGCTAAACATTTTATCCGAACAAATATCGACCCGGAATGGATGGTTTTATGTCTCTTACCAGTTCTTCCTCCCGAATTGAGACCCATTATTCAAATAGATGGGGGAAAACTAATGAGCTCAGATATTAATGAACTCTACAGAAGAGTTATCTATCGGAACAATACTCTTATTGATCTATTAACAACAAGTAAATCTACGCCAGGCGAATTAGTAATGTGTCAAGAGAAATTAGTACAAGAAGCCGTAGATACACTTCTTGATAATGGAATTCGCGGACAACCAATGAGAGACAGTCATAATAAAGTTTACAAATCGTTTTCCGATATAATTGAGGGCAAAGAGGGGAGATTCCGTGAGACTCTGCTTGGCAAACGGGTTGATTATTCGGGGCGTTCTGTTATTGTAGTAGGCCCATCACTTTCATTACATCGATGTGGATTACCCCGCGAAATAGCAATAGAGCTTTTCCAAACATTTGTAATTCGTGGTCTAATTCGAAAACATTTTGCTTCGAACATGGGAATTGCTAAGAATAAAATTCGGGAAAAAGAACCCATTGTATGGGAAATACTTCAAGAAGTTATGCAAGGGCATCCCATATTGTTAAATCGAGCACCTACTCTGCATAGATTAGGTATACAAGCATTCCAACCTATTTTAGTAGAAGGGCGTGCTATTTGTTTACACCCATTAGTTTGTAAGGGATTCAATGCAGATTTTGATGGAGACCAAATGGCTGTTCATGTGCCTTTATCTTTGGAGGCTCAAGCGGAAGCTAGGTTACTTATGTTTTCTCATATGAACCTCTTGGCTCCCTCGATGGGGGAGCCGATTTCCGTACCAACTCAAGATATGCTTATGGGACTTTACATATTAACGAGTGGGAATCGTCGAGGTATTAATGCAAATAGGTATAGTCCGCGTAATCGCAGAAATTTTAAAAATGGAGGAATTCACAATAATAACAATAAGTATACTAAAAAAAAAGAACTTTTTTTTTGTAATTCCTATGATGCAATTGGAGCTTATCGACAGAAAAGAATAAATTTCGATAGCCCTTTGTGGCTCTGGTGGCGACTAGATCAGCGCGTTATTTCGTCAAGAGAGGCTGCTATCGAAGTTCATTATGAATCTTTGGGTATCTATCATGAGATTTACGGTCATTATATATTATTAAGAAGTATAAAAAAAGAAATTCGTTGTATATATATTCGAACCACCGTTGGTCATATTTCTTTTTATCGAGAAATTGAAGAAGCTATACAAGGCTTTTGTCGGGCCTATTTGGATTTAGATGGTATTTCATTTCAGTAAATTTCTGATGCGGGTTTGAATTCAGGTATCAACTATGATTAGGATCACAGTTTTTTTATTTCTCTACGAATCAACATAAGTAAAAGGCAGTTTCAAAATCATTGACTCAAACCCATTGTTAAACTTTATCCCACTGAACAGAATATGGAGGTACTTATGGCAGAACGGGCCAATCTGGTCTTTCACAATAAAGTGATAGGTGGAACTGCCATTAAACGACTTATTAGTAGATTAATAGATCACTTCGGAATGGCATATACATCACACATCCTGGATCAAGTAAAGACTTTGGGATTCCGTCAAGCTACTGCTACATCGATTTCCTTAGGAATCGACGATCTTTTAACAATACCTTCTAAGGGGTGGTTAGTCCAAGATGCTGAACAACAAAGTTTGATTTTAGAAAAACATCATCATTATGGGAATGTACATGCGGTAGAAAAATTACGCCAATCAATTGAGGTATGGTATGGTACAAGTGAATATTTGCGACAAGAAATGAATCCTAACTTTAGGATGACTGACCCCTTTAATCCGGTCCATATAATGTCTTTCTCAGGGGCTAGAGGAAATGCATCTCAAGTACACCAATTAGTGGGTATGAGGGGTTTAATGTCAGACCCACAAGGACAAATGATTGATTTACCTATTCAAAGCAATTTACGCGAAGGACTTTCTTTAACAGAATATATCATTTCTTGCTACGGAGCCCGTAAGGGGGTTGTGGATACTGCTGTACGAACATCAGATGCCGGATATCTTACTCGTCGACTTGTTGAGGTGGTTCAACACATTGTTGTACGGCGAGTGGATTGTGGTACCATTCGAGGGATTTCTATAAATATAAATACTCGGAATGGAATAATGCCAGAAAAAATTTTGATACAAACATTAATTGGTCGTGTATTAGCAGACCATATATATATAGGTTCACGATGCATTGCGGTTCAAAATCAAGATATTGGGATTCGACTTATAAATCGATTCATAAATTTGCAAACACAATCAATATCTATTCGAACCCCCTTTACTTGTCGGAATACTTCTTGGATCTGCCGATTGTGTTACGGTCGAAGTCCCACTCATGGCAACCTCGTGGAATTGGGAGAAGCCGTAGGTATTATTGCGGGCCAGTCGATTGGAGAACCGGGCACTCAACTAACATTAAGAACTTTTCATACAGGTGGAGTATTCACAGGAGGTATTGCAGAACATGTGCGAGCCCCATCTAATGGAAAAATCAAATTCAATGATAATTTGGTTCATCCTACGCGTACACGTCATGGGCATCCTGCTTTTATATCTTATATAGACTTGTATGTAACTATTGAAAGTGATGATATTCGCCATAATGTGACTATTCCACCAAATAGTTTTTTATTAGTTCAAAATAACCAATATGTAGAATCAGAACAAGTGATTGCTGAGATTCGCGCAGGAGCATACACCTTGAATTTCAAGGAAAGGGTTCGAAAACATATTTATTCTGACTCACAGGGTGAAATGCATTGGAGTACAGATGTAAATCATGCTTCTGAGATTAAATATAGTAATATACATATCTTACCAAAGACAAGCCTTTTATGGATATTATTGGGAAGGTCATGCAAGTGGAGTGTACTCTCTTCTTCACTCTTCAAGGATCAAGATCAATTGAACACTCATTCTCGGTCTATTGGAGAAATAACCGTTTCTAACCCTTATGGTAAAAAAGAAACTAAGATTCTGAATTATTCAGAATTTAATGAAATAATATATATGTGTCATTGTCATTTTATACATCCTGCTATTTCCCCCATGGCTTCTGATTTTTTGGCAAAAAGGCGAAGAAATAGATTTTACATTCCATTTCCATTCCAATCGATTCAAGAGCCAGACAAAGAACAAATGTCTTCTTCCAATATATCGATCGAAATACCCATGAATGGTATTTTTCGTAGAAATAGTATTGTTGCTCATTTCGACGATCCTCAATACAGAACAAAAAGTTCGGGAATTCCTAAATATAGAACTATTGGAACCCCCCCTTTTTTAAAAAAAGAGGATTTGATTGAATATCAAGGAGTGAAAGAATCGAAACCAAAATACCAAATAAAAGTAGATCGACTTTTTTTCATTCCCGAAGAAGTGCATATTTTACCCGAACCTTCTTCTATAATGGTACGGAACTATAGTATCGTTGGAGCAGATACACCAATTACTTTAAATATAAGAAGTCGAGTAGGTGGGTTGGTTCGAGTGGAAAAGAAAAAAAAAAAAATTGAATTAAAAATATTTTCTGGGAGTATCTATTTTCCCGGAGAGATGGATAAGACATACCGACACAGTGGGATTTTGATACGATCCGAAAGGTTAAATAAGAAAGATTCTAAGGAATCAACAAAATTTAAAAATTGGATCTATGTCCAATGGATCACAACTATCAAGAAAAAGGATTTTGTTTTGGTTCGACCCGTAATTCTATATGAAATAACGGACGGTATCAATTTAGTAAAACTTTTTCCCGAGGATCTGTTCCAGGAAAGGGATAATATGGAACTTAAAGTTCTCAATTCTATTCTTTATGGAAATGAAAAAACAATTCGTAGAATTTTTGACACAAGCATTCAATTAGTTCGGACTTGTTTAGTATTGAATTGGAATCAAGACAAAAAAAGTTCTTCTATCGAAGAATCTCGTGCTTCTTTTGTTGAAGTAAGTACAAATGGTTTGGTTGGCCATTTCCTAAGAATTAACTTAGCAAAATCGAGTATTTCTTATATCAGAAAAAGGAATGACCCGTCCGGTTCCGAATGCATTTCTGATAATGAGTTAGATCGAATCAATATCAATCCATTTTTTTCTATTTATTCCAAGGAAAAAATGAAACAATCAAATATTAAAAATCATGGAACTATTCGTGTCTTGTTGAATAGAAATACGGACTGCCGATATTTGATAATTTTGTCATCATCTGATTGTTTTCAACTACGACCATTCAGCAATGTAAAATATAACAACGGGCTAATAAAAATAAAACAAGATCCTCTAATTTCAAATGAAAATTCATTAGGCCCCTTAGGAATAACACTTCAAGTTGCAAATTCTTGTTCATTTTACCTTTTAATAACTCAAAATCAGATCTTGCTGAACAAGAATTTGCAACTTGACAAGTTTCCTTTAACTTGTCAAGTATTTCAATATTATTTAATCGACGAAAACGAGAGAATTTATAAGCCCGATCCCTTTATTAACATTAACACCATTTTTAATCCATTCCATTTGAATTGGCATTTTCTCCACCATGATTATGATCATAAATATTTTGAAAAACTAGTTACAAAAATTAGCCTGGGACAATTTATTTGTGAAAATGTATGCTTAACTCAAATGAAAAATGGACTCCACCTAAAATCGGGGCAAGTTGTAATTGTTCAAATTGATTCTGTATTAATAAGATCGGCCAATACCTATTTGGCGACTCCAGGAGCAACTGTTCATGGCCATTACGGAGAAATCCTTTTTGAAGGAGATGTATTAGTCACATTTATTTATGAAAAATCGAGATCTGGTGATATAACACAAGGCCTTCCAAAAGTAGAACAGGTATTAGAAGTGCGTTCGATTGATTCAATATCGGGGAACCTAAGAAAGAGAGTTGACGCTTGGAACGAGTGTATAACAAAAATTCTCGGCATTCCTTGGGGATTTTTTCTTGGTACTGAGCTAACTATTGTCCAAAGTCGAATTTATTTGGTTAATAAAATCCAAAAGGTTTATCGATCCCAAGGAGTGCATATACACAATAGACATATAGAGATTATTGTACGTCAAATAACATCAAAAGTATTGGTTTCCGAAGAGGGAATGTCTAATGTTTTTTTACCCAGCGAACTAATTGGATTGTTGCGAGCTGAACGAGCGGGGCGTGCCTTGGAAGAAGTGATTTGTTATCGAGCTCTATTGTTAGGAATAACAAAAGCATCTCTGAATACTCAGAGTTTCATATCGGAAGCTAGTTTTCAAGAAACTGCTAGAGTTTTAGCAAAAGCTGCTCTCCGAGGTCGTATCGATTGGTTGAAAGGTCTGAAAGAGAACGTTGTTTTGGGGGGAATGATACCCGTTGGTACCGGATTAAAAAAAGGAATACACCCCTCAAAGCTAAGACAACATACCAAGAGCCCTTCAGAAAAAAAAAAATTTTTATTCGAGGGAGAAATCAAAGATATTTTGTTCAACCACAGAGAATTATTTGATTTCTTAATTTCCAAGAATTTATGCGATACATCGGCGCAATCATTTCCTAGGATTTAATGATTCCTAAAAGCGGATTTACCCCTTCGAAATTGAAATTCTATATCTATATATTAAAAAATCTATATATATATATAAAAGGGGCGGTCGTTTGTTGAAAAAAGAATATGAATGGCCTCACCATGTATCAACAGCCAGAAGAGAAGGTTCCATCGGAACAAAATTGGATTTCTATTTCAGGATACCCTATCTCTCTCTTTTTATTTTTTTATTACAGGGATCTATGACAAAAAGATATTGGAACATAACCTTGGAAGAGATGATGGAATCAGGAGTTCATTTTGGCCACGGTACTAGGAAATGGAATCCTAGAATGGCACCCTATATATCTACAAAGCGTAAGGGTATTCATATTATAAATCTTACTAGAACTGCTCGTTTTTTATCAGAAGCTTGTGATTTAGTTTTTGATGCCGCAAGTAAGGGGAAACAATTCTTAATTGTTGGCACAAAAAATAAAGCAGCTGATTCAATAGCACGGGCTGCAACAAGAGCTCGGTGTCATTATGTTAATAAAAAGTGGCTTGGCGGCATGTTAACCAATTGGTATACTACAGAAACGAGACTTCAAAAGTTCAGGGACTTGAGAACGGAACAAAAGACGGGCAGAATCAACTGTCTTCCAAAAAAGGATACCGCTATGTTGAAGAGACAATTATCTCACTTGGAAACCTATCTGGGTGGCATTAAATATATGACGGGATTACCCGATATTGTGATAATCGTTGATCAACAAGAGGAGTATACTGCGCTTAGAGAATGTATCACTTTGGGAATTCCAACGATTTGTTTAATCGATACAAATTGTGACCCGGATCTCGCGGATATTTCGATTCCAGCTAATGATGATGCTATAGCTTCAATCCGATTAATTCTTAACAAATTAGTATTTGCCATTTGTGAGGGTCGTTCTAGCTATATAAGAAATAATTAATTAATAATAAGAATTAATAATAAGATAACTAAATTATTCGTTTTCGGTTGGGAACTTCATAAATTTATAGAATTCGAATTCGTTACTATACTAATAATAATAAAATATTAGTCAATTTCTATTCTAAATACGAAAATCGAGCAAAAAAAAAATTAGTATTTAATTGAAAGTAAAATAAATAGAAGAGTTACGAAGCCATTTGAAAAAGGATATGGTTGAATCAAAATAATTCCTTTTCAAGTTTTCTTTCTTTTTGAGGGCGGGGCAAGATGAATATTCTATTATGTTCGATCAACACATTAAAACGATTATTTGAAATATCTTCTGTGGAGGTAGGTCAACATTTCTATTGGCAATTAGGTGGTTTCCAAGTGCATGCCCAAGTACTTATTACTTCTTGGGTTGTAATTGCTATTCTATTAGTTTCAGCTATTCTAGTTGTTCGAAATCCACAAACCATTCCCACTTTCGGTCAGAATTTCTTTGAATATGTCCTTGAATTCATTCGAGACGTGAGCAAAACTCAGATTGGGGAAGAATATGGTCCCTGGGTTCCCTTTATTGGAACTATGTTTCTATTTATTTTTGTTTCCAATTGGTCGGGGGCTCTTTTACCTTGGAAAATAATACAGTTACCTCACGGGGAGTTAGCTGCACCCACAAATGATATAAATACTACTGTTGCATTAGCTTTACTTACATCAGTAGCATATTTCTATGCGGGTATTTCAAAAAAAGGATTAGCTTATTTTGGTAAATACATCCAACCAACTCCAATCCTTTTACCGATTAATATCTTAGAAGATTTTACAAAACCCTTGTCGCTTAGTTTTCGACTTTTCGGAAATATATTAGCTGATGAATTAGTAGTTGTTGTTCTTGTTTCTTTAGTACCCTTAGTGGTTCCTATACCTGTCATGTTCCTGGGATTATTTACAAGCGGTATTCAAGCCCTTATTTTTGCTACTTTGGCGGCGGCTTATATAGGTGAATCGATGGAAGGACACCATTAACGAAAACGAATAAAAAAAAAAAAAGATTTTTTTCGTTTAAATTGTTTAGCTCGTCACAATGTATGTGCGGCTAATATACTTAGGTAAGAGAAACACATAAAAAAGAAAAGAGAAAAAAGTAAAAATAGATAGATTCATTTTCATAAAAAAAAATTAAAAAATAAAAGGGTTAAATCAAATGCAATAAGGTATAAAAAAGTATATTCTTTTTTGTAAATAGTTAAAAATAGAAGAGATTGAGGGGGACTTTTAGTAAAAAGAAAATGGATCTTTTTTCCATTTTCTTTTTACTAACTATCCTCTTTGGTTGACCAATTTCTATTTCCTTCCAATGAATATTTTGTTGTTGTATTTTGCTTTGTTCATTCAATATAACATAATAAAACCGATTCTATTCTTGGTTCTATTTGATTTCCAATATATATTTTAAATTTTATGTATATTAAATATTCTTAGATTAATATCAATTAATATTGAATATGGATATATTTCTATTAGAATGAATTAATGAAAAATATTGGGAGCTATAACGATACTCTAAAGGTTGTATAATATTTACCTTTACAATGTGTGATTCAAAAAATAGAGAACTAGAACGGATTCCCCTTTCATTCATATTCAATTCAAAAATTTTCCAAAAGACAATTCTGGTAACTGGTAAATGAAAAAAATACGATTTCCATTTCGAACGAATAAATAATAAATTTCGATTTTTTATCCAATATGGAGATAATCAAAACGAAGAGAAGAAAGCGCTTTCAAAAACCTAAGATAAAAAGATAAAAAAAAAAAACAGTAGAGTAGTTACCAGCGGGAGTCGAATTAGGTGTATATAATCTAATAGGTATAAGACAACTCTTTCTTTTTTTTTTTTTGGGGGGGGGGAGATTTGGTTTCAAAGAATCATTCTTCTCGAATCCAATGGAATCTAAGACACGAAGAATTGGTTTACGGTATGGGAGAAATACATGTATATGTGATATTATATATTTACTAGTTATATACGAACTAACTATATATATATCTAAATGTGTCCTACTACCGTGTAAATTCGACAAGGATTCAAAAAAACGAAACCCTTCCGTTGAATCTGTAAGTATTAATTGAATAACTACCGAAATTAAACCGAGAAAAAGAACGAAGAATAAAAAAATAGTTCAAAAATCTTCTATCTTAAAAGAGGCAACATAAGAACAAAAATTGTATGGATTCACAAAAACTACGTGGATAGAAAAAATATCGAAGTAGTTTTGAATTCTCAATTTTTTTGATTGAAAAAATATTAGTAATTGAAAAATGACGTCATAATTGATTGGTTGATTGTATCATTAACTATTTCTTTTTTTTTTTGGAGTGAGAGGAACTTATCATGAATCCACTGATTGCTGCCGCTTCCGTTATTGCTGCTGGGTTGGCCGTAGGGCTTGCTTCTATTGGACCTGGGGTTGGCCAAGGTACTGCTGCGGGGCAAGCAGTCGAAGGTATTGCGCGACAACCAGAGGCAGAAGGAAAAATTAGAGGTACCTTATTGCTTAGTCTTGCTTTTATGGAAGCTTTAACAATTTATGGGCTAGTTGTAGCATTAGCACTTTTATTTGCGAATCCCTTTGTTTAATTTTGAATCCTAAAAAAAATAGAAAGAAAAAAATACATATTCTTTTTTCCGTGTACTTGATTTGCTGCTCTCGCTTTTTTGAATTATAGTTAGGTTTCACTCTTAAAATATAATTTTTTTTTTTAGTCGTTCGGACAAGAACGCAAGGGAAGGACTGATTTAAGATAAGGATGAGGACTAAACATACTGCTTGCCTTATTCCTTCCCTTTTTAGTACAAATTTGTACAAAACGCCCCCCTTTTTTTTTTTCATTCGGAAAAATTGAATAAAGCGTTTAATTAAAAACAACTATAGTATCTAATTCTCTTCTAAGCAGTATGGGGAAGTATGATTTTTATGGGGAATCTTGCAATTAATCGACCAATAATAATAATAAATATATAATAAAAAAATATACTCAAAAAAATATACTATAAAATTTGAATAAATTAGGAATCGTAGAAATATA